ACAGGATTAACGGAGGCAGTTCAAACAGGCATAGGCCGACTAAACGGTATTCCCGTAGCAATTGGGGTTATGGATTTTCAATTTATGGGGGGTAGTATGGGATCGGTAGTCGGGGAAAAAATCACTCGCTTGATTGAGTACGCTACCAACCAATTTCTACCTCTTATTATAGTGTCCGCCTCGGGAGGGGCGCGCATGCAAGAAGGAAGTTTGAGCTTGATGCAAATGGCTAAAATCTCGTCTTCCTTATATGATTATCAATCAAATAAAAAGTTATTTTATGTAGCAATTCTTACATCTCCTACCACTGGTGGTGTAACAGCGAGTTTTGGTATGTTGGGAGATATCATTATTGCCGAACCTAACTCCTACATTGCATTTGCCGGTAAAAGAGTAATTGAACAAACATTGAATAAAACAGTACCTGAAGGTTCACAAGCGGCTGAATATTTATTTCAGAAGGGGTTATTCGACCTAATCGTACCCCGTAATCTTTTAAAAAGTGTTTTGAGTGAGTTATTTAAGATCCACGCCTTCTTTCCTTTGAATTCCAACTATAGCGCACTAAGTGAAATTTGTTCTAGCAAATAAAATAAGGAGTTAGCTTAGCGGAATCTAGGACTAAAATCAAGAAAATCGAAATAATAAGGGAATTTTATTTGGTCACCTAAGATCTAAGTGTAGATAAGAGATGAGTGTATAAAAAAGACAAAGTTGAGGATAACGCGTTATTTAGTAAATTAGAAGAGAAGACAAGAACAAATAAATGAATAAAAATACTATACTTGATTAGCATACGTATCTAGAGAGGATTTGGGTAGTTCTACATTCCTTGGACTTAATCGTTATTTAACTATATAGATACTTCAATTTTAACTATTTATTAATATTATTAGTAATAAGATTAATTGGAAATTAGAATTAGTAATAATAAGTATAATTCTAAATTATGCTATTAAATATTAAAAAACCAATAAAAGAATAGGTCCAAATAGTAAATCGAGGTACCGGTTTTATGATAACTTTCAATCTTCCACCAATTTTTGTGCCTTTAATAGGCCTAGTATTTCCGGCACTTGCGATGGCTTCTTTATTTCTTCATGTTCAAAAAAACAAAATTGTTTAGATCTGGGAGGATTCAATCTCATCCTTTTGTTTTTTTGAAACTTAGGCTTGTAGCCTAACACATAGATTTATTTGAATTTCAGCAAATCGGGTCCACCATGTAAAATTGACGCCGAACATAAAGTAAGACGCTATTAGACCCCGTGGAAACCGATCTATGAGGAAATGAATTCTAACTAGTTGCAACGAGATCAGATCCGGATCAAGATCAGGATCGATGAATGTGGATACCTCCAATTGAAAATTAGTGGATTTTTATGTATATCCATATTGTATGAAGGGTATGGTCTTATTTTAGATCTAAGTAATTTGATTAATTACTCCTAAAAGTTCACATCAAACTAGTACTAGTTTGATGTGAACTAGCACTAGTTGATGAGAGTTACTTCGGAACCAAAACAAGTCAAAATCAGTAGTATTTGGGGTAGTCTCTCAATTACAATAAAATATAATCGGATCAAGTATGAGTTGTCGATCAGAACATATATGGCTAGAACTTATAACGGGGTCTCGCAAATTCAGTAATTTTTGCTGGGCTCTTATCATTTTTTTAGGTTCATTAGGATTCTTATTGGTTGGAATTTCCAGTTATCTTGGTAGAAATTTGATAGCTTTTGTTCCGTCTCAGCAAATCGTTTTTTTTCCACAAGGGCTCGTTATGTCTTTCTACGGGATCGCGGGTCTATTTATTAGTTACTATTTGTGGTGCACAATCTGCTGGAATGTAGGTAGTGGGTATAATCGATTCGATAGAAAGGAAGGACTAGTGTGCATTTTTCGTTGGGGATTTCCTGGAAAAAATCGTCGCATATTCCTCCGATTCTTTCTAAAAGATATTCAATCTGTTAGAATAGAAGTAAAAGAGGGTCTTTATGCTCGCCGTGTCCTTTATATGGGCATCAGGGGTGGGGAGGCTATTCCATTAACCCCTACTGATGAAAATTTGACTAGCCGCGAAATTGAACAAAAGGCTGCGGAATTGGCCTATTTCTTGCGCGTACCGATTGAAGTCTTTTGAAAAAAGTAGTTTTGTTGCTTTCGTAGCAGTTGGTCAAAGATACACGAATCTTTTTTTTTTTTTTTTTCTAGAATCGTTCGGTCGAGCCTTCTATGGAACAACCATAAACCCCCCCTTGTGGTTTTTTATGCGTATTCAACTCGATGCAACTCAATTGAAACAAGTACGAAATTGAACTACTCGGTTCAATTCATCTGATATATTAAACAAAAACATTTCGAAAGAGCAAATTTTTCTTGTTTTTTTTTCAATTCTTGTAACTTAGTTCCTTTTCATTTTGGATCCTTTCGTTTGTGGTTTTTACTAATCAAGTTCAAGTTTGGATATTTTGATAGAAAGGGAGGTTTTTGTCTCAAAATCTTAATACTATTTATTCAGTAATTACTTGAGCCATTCATTGGCCGGAAAGACTTGAATGATATATCTGTAAACAAAATTTTTGATTATTTCTTCTTCTAGATTTCAACAAAATCGCAAATAGAAAATAGAATAGCTTCTGAGGTTTGATATCTTGTCTAGAACTTATGTTTGAAAGAACTATTTTATCACATGAAGTCGGCAAATGAAGTAAAAATTAATGAAAATGGCAAAAACAAAAGCATTCAATACTCTTTTCTATCTTGCATCTATATTATTTTTGCCCTGGTGGCTTTCTCTCTCATTTACTAAAAGTATTGAATCCTGGGTTACTAATTGGTCCAATACCGATAAATCCGAAATTTTCTTGAATATCATTCAAGAAAAAAGTCTTCTAGAAAAGTTCCTAGAATTAGAGGAAATCCTCTTCGTGGACCAAATAATCAAGGAATCCTCGGAAAGAGATCTCCAAAAGTTTACTATCGAAGTCCACAAAGAAACGCTACAATTAATCAAGATACACAACGCGGATCGTATCCATATGATTTTGCACTTCTCGACAAATCTAATTTGTTTTGTTATTCTAATCGGTTATTCTATCTTCGGTAATAAAGAACTTGTTAGGTTTAATTCTTGGGTTCAGGAATTACTATATAACTTAAGTGATACAGTAAAAGCTTTTTCTATTCTTTTATTAACCGATTTGTGTATCGGATTTCATTCACCCCACGGGTGGGAACTGCTGATTGGTTCTGTCTATAACGATTTTGGATTTGGTAATAATGATCAAATAGTATCTGGTCTTGTTTCCACTTTTCCAGTTATTCTTGATACGATTTTTAAATATTGGATTTTCCGTTATTTAAATAGGCTATCTCCTTCACTTGTAGTTATTTATCATGCAATGAATGATTGATACATCAAACGATCTAGTGATATTAATCTAATCAATTCTAATATTTTTTTCTTGGGTTCACTTTCTAGGTATAGGTTGCGTATTACACGGTTTGTATAGGGGGATTTTATCCTATAGTATTCCAGTGAAATGATTCCAGTAAATAGCAGAATCGTGGATAGGGAACTAGACTAGGGACCTACTCAATTTATTGTAGAAATTTTCGGATCTTAGACCATGCAAACCAGAACTACTTTTTATTGGATAAAGGAAGAGATTACTCGAGCTATTTCGGTATCGCTCATGATATATATCCTAACGTGGACATCCATTTCAAGTGCATATCCCGTTTTTGCCCAGCAGGGTTATGAAAATCCACGAGAAGCAACTGGGCGTATTGTCTGCGCCAATTGTCATTTAGCTAATAAGCCCGTGGATATTGAGGTGCCCCAATCCGTACTTCCGAATACCATATTCGAAGCGGTTGTTCGAATTCCTTATGATAAGCAAGTGAAACAAGTTCTTGCTAATGGTAAGAAGGGGGGTTTGAATGTGGGAGCTGTTCTTATTTTACCGGAGGGGTTTGAATTAGCTCCTGCCGATCGTATTTCTCCCGAGATAAAAGAAAAGATAGGCAATTTGTCTTTTCAAAGCTATCGCCCTAATCAAAAAAACATTATTGTGATAGGGCCTGTCCCTGGTCAAAAATATAGTGAAATTACCTTTCCTATTCTTTCCCCCGACCCCGCTAATAAGAAAGATGTTTACTTCTTAAAATATCCTATATATGTGGGGGGAAATAGGGGTCGGGGTCAAATTTATCCTGACGGAAGCAAGAGTAACAATACGGTTTATAATGCTACAGGAGCGGGCATAGTAAGTAAAATTTTACGAAAAGAAAAAGGGGGATACGAAATATCCATAACAGATCCATCGGATGGACGTCAAGTGCTTGATATTATCCCTCCCGGACCTGAACTTCTTGTTTCCGAGGGTGAATCCATCAAATTTGATCAACCATTAACGAGTAATCCTAATGTGGGTGGATTTGGTCAAGGAGAGGTCGAAATAGTACTTCAAGATCCATTACGGATCCAAGTTCTTTTGGTGTTCTTCGCGTCTGTTATTTTGGCACAAATTTTTTTGGTTCTTAAAAAGAAACAGTTCGAGAAGGTTCAATTGGCCGAAATGAATTTCTAGACTCGAACATTTCTCGACCTCCCGTTCGTAAACAGGAGAAAAGTCTTGGTATCAATTATGTATGATCAAAAAAAGAAAGTAGGAAAAGCCCCTTATTAATTAAATATTCCCTTCGATTTACTTTTTTTTTTTTATACAAGCTTTGGCAAATACCTTGGACCCTAGTCCGAATAGTTGGCTTTCGGGAAGACTTTTTTTTATTTATGACTTTGCCACCTCTTTTTTTGTTATTTTTAGCCAAATCGAATTGGTGTTACTATGGGGGGACCGAGTTAAATGTTATAAAAGGTTGATAGATAATAAATAAGTGCGTAATATGGAATATAACGAACTATAAATAAAAATGTGGGGAACAAATAATTTTCGGACTCATTATTAGTTACTAGTCCTTGACACAAGAAAGGG